CGATGCCACCTATTGGTACTAAATGAAGTAGTATTGACCTCCAATACAGAACCTATAGATGTAACCTTTCGCTCAATACTAAAATTGATAATTGAAGCATCTAAGGCTGCATCAATCGAGGATACACGACAGAAGGAATTGATCTATCTCTAAACTTCACCTTCACCAAGCGTAGGTTTTTTTTACTAATTTGTTTTTTTTTCTATTCCTAAATTAAATACGTTTTTTTTTTTTTTCGTAAAACTGAGGGGTAAAAAAAACAAGAAAAAATCAAATCGCACCATCTCTGTAATAGGTAAATGCCTTTTTTTCTCCTGAAGTTGTCGGAATTATTCGTAATAAAATATTGGCTACAATTGAAGAGGTCTTATCAATAAAATTTCCATTTATTCGAGATCTAGGCATAATTAGCAATTTATTCTATAATTCTTCTCATCCCCTTTCGGGGAAAACGATCCCACAAAAAAAGGAATTGTACAGTACAAAATAACATAAAAACAGACTAATTGGAAAAGAAATTTTTTATTATAGAACCATCGAGCGGTTATACATGTACTACAATTAAGATGAAGGACTCGCTATTCATTCGGGTTTTGGTCAAGAATAACATTCTGTAGGAGAGATGGCCGAGTGGTTCAAGGCGTAGCATTGGAACTGCTATGTAGACTTTTGTTTACCGAGGGTTCGAATCCCTCTCTCTCCGTTTCTTTTCATTCATCAACGTTACCGACTACAATGTATAAAATAAAATAAGAATCAATATCATTATTATAACGGTAAGACCCTTATTTACTTAATTAATAGAGATTCTCTATCCCTAATTAATCCCTGTGATAGGTAAAATACAAATAAAAATATCGTATTTATATTGAAAAAAAGAAAAAGAATTCTATTGCCGATCCTTTTTTGATACGTGAATGAGACAGGGCACAAGGTACTCTATTTACTTCAGCGAAAGGAATCAAAATTGGTATGAACCTTGCTTTTTTCTTTTCGTTAGAATCAAGTCTGACGGGAATAATATTCTACGACCAACAACTCATTTATTTTCAGACCGATCCATTTACTATCTATTATTTGATTTACAAATCCTTTATATTGTAAGGAGTCAATAGTCAAATGGTTTGGCAATTCCGCGTGGGGGGATGAAACAAGATGATTTTGAATCAGAGCTTTCGATCTTTCTTTATCCTTCGTAGTAATAATATCTCGGGGTTTGCAACGATAACTTGGTATATCCACTATACGACCATTAACTAAAATGTGTCTATGGTTAACTAATTGTCTGGCTCCAGGAATGGTCGAAGCCATACCTAATCGAAAAAGAATGTTATCCAAACGCATCTCAAGTAGTTGTAGTAAAACCTGGCCTGTTGACCCTTTGGCTTTTCCAGCAATATGCACATATTTAAGTAATTGTCGCTCTGTCAGACCATAATGAAAACGCAATTTCTGTTTCTCTTCTAAACGAATACGATATTGTGATCTTTTTCCAGAGCGCAATTGGGTTTGAAGATCACTTCTGGATCTGGGTCTTTTACTAGTTAGTCCCGGTAAAGCCCCCAGCCGGCGTATTTTTTTGAAACGAGGTCCTCGGTAACGAGACATATAAATATAAAGGCTCCTTTTTGATTCACTTTTATTTGAAAAAAAAAAAATAGAAATTCAGACTGAACTCAAGGATCAGCAAAGCAAAACTCAATTTACTAAAGTGCTACAAAACAGAATAAAAGAAATTTTATAAATATTCGGATTTTTTGTATATATAGGAAATTCAAGCAAAGGTTACGTTTTCCAATCTCTTCTGTAGAGATCTAATTGTTCTAGTCAACTTTTTTATTCATAGCTATAGCTGCAAGTTACCATGACATAATAGATTGGTGACCCGACATTTAGAGAAAGCGAGAGTAGAGATTTTCAATCATGGAAATAAAAAAATTGATAAAGAAAAAGAGCCGGCTATCGGAATCGAACCGATGACCATCGCATTACAAATGCGATGCTCTAACCTCTGAGCTAAGCGGGCGGATATAAGAGCAATAGTATATAGGAATACAGGAAACTATCGGATCTTAGCTATTACCTAGTTATTCTTCTTATTTTTTTATTTCATATTTATTGATTTTTCTTCTATTTCTTAGTTATTAGTTATATATTTTATATTCTCTTTTTCTATTTAGAAAATAAAACTATTTATATCTAGATAGATTAGATATCTAAATAGAAATTCAATTCCATATTATATGAAAAGAAAATATCAATATATCAATCAAATTAGAATTCAAAATGAAAAAAAAAAGAATGAATATCGACCGTTCCACTATTAAAAACTGCACTGTAAAAATGAAGGAGGAGGAAAGGCATATATATATATGTGGGATATATCTATCCATATTGAATTGCGGATACATCAATGATAGAATTATTTCGTATTGAAACAAATAGAGATGAAATGATAGAATATAGAATATAGGGTGGTCAAAAAAAGAAAATAGCAGCATACATTTTTTCGATATAGGAATCATTACCTAATGAATTCAATAGTGCCAAGATAAATGAAAGAGGTGGTGGATGGAATTACAACTGAATCCTTGTCTCAAAGTAAAGGGGGATATGGCGAAATTGGTAGACGCTACGGACTTGATTGGATTGAGCCTTGGTATGGAAACCTGCTAAGTGGTAACTTCCAAATTCAGAGAAACCCTGGAACTAAAAAAGGGCAATCCTGAGCCAAATCTTTGTTTTGAGAGAAAAAACTATGGAAAATGAGAATAAAAAGGGATAGGTGCAGAGACTCGATGGAAGTTGTTCTAACGAATGAAATTGACTACGTTACGTTAGTAGCTAAAATCCTTCTATCGAAATGACATAAAGGATAACCTTATATGCCTAATACGTACGTATACATACTGACACAGCAAACGATTAATCACAACCCAAATCTTAGATCGAATCCTCTCTATATATGAAAATACAAATCTTCTATTTATATTATTTTAGAAGAAATATATATTCTATTAGTTCTATTATTATATTTATTATATTCATAATTAGATAGAAATATAAATATATGAATAATCTATATATTTATTCATTCTATTATTCTAATTATTCTAGAATCTAATAATAGAATAATATTTCTATATTATTTTCTATATTCTTTATTTCATATTTATATTACTATTAATATGAGTAATAGTATGAGATAAGGATCTATAGAAACCCTCTATTAATTAGAACGATAGAGATCCAAAAATCTATGAAAAATTGAAGTTGAAAAAAGAATCGAATTCGAATATTCAGTGATCAAATGATTCATTCCAGAGTTTGATAGATCTTTTGAAGATTAATTGGACGAGAATAAAGAGAGAGTCCCATTTTACATGTCAATACCAACAACAATGAAATTTATAGTAATAGGAAAATCCGTCGAATTTTTAAATCGTGAGGGTTCAAGTCCCTCTATCCCCAATAAAAGCCCATTTTAATTACTCGCTCTTTATTTATCCTCATCCTATTTTTTTTTCATCAGTGGCTCAGTTTAAACAAATTGAATCATTCATAGTCCATATCTCTTTCCTTACATTTACAAAAAAAGTCTTCTTTTTGAAGATCTAAGAAATTCAGGGGCTAGGTCCAATTTGTTAAGATTTTATTTTTTAGTTCTTTTCATTGACATAGATATAAGTACTCTGCTAGGATGATGCACGGGAAATGGTCGGGATAGCTCAGTTGGTAGAGCAGAGGACTGAAAATCCTCGTGTCACCAGTTCAAATCTGGTTCCTGACACGTGAATAATGTATCGGATAGATATTCATACCTCATACAAATGAAATTAATTCATTGAGACGGATCGGGATAGATATTCTTTACTTTATTTTTCATTTTTCCTCTCTTTTCATACTTTTCTTATTCCAAAAGTATGTTAAATTTTCGTATATATCTCAAATCTAATAGCTAAAAAAAATTAGCTAAAAGGATTCAATCAAAGAGTGGAAGGATAGGAATAGAAAGGATGTATTTCAGACACAGTACAAAGAAACTCCTATTCTTCGCATTTTACATTTCTTCATTTCGTCTCTTCTGTCTTTTCTTTCCAATTTCATATTTTTTTGTCACTCTTGCTCAAGTTACTTTCTGGGGTCCCCACTAAGTGATGTGCGCGGTACAAAGTTCATGGTGCAAAATTATTTTGACTAATCCTATTGTTTCTGCTCATACGAAATGTATATTAGATGATATCTTCCCATCCCAATTGGGGAAGAGCAATGAGAGCCTCTTTTTCTTTTTTTATTTTAGCCCCTCCCTCCACAATACGAATGAAAGTCCAGTTACTCTGTTTCATCTAGAAGGGGAATGCCAAGATGCTCATTGAATGATAAAAAACCACTTTTTTACTTATACGACACGACTCCAGATTTCATTTCAATTTCAATCAATGAGCATCTTGAATTTCATAGAAATTGGGCGTAATATAGTCTTTACGTAAGGGCCAGCCTATCCAACTTTCAGGCATCAAGATACGTTTAAGGCGAGGATGATTCTCATAAGAAATTCCCAACATATCATAAGATTCCCGTTCCTGAAAATCAGCACTTCTCCAAATCCAGAAAACTGACGGGGTTTGAGGATCACTCCTGGGAGCAAATACTTTTATGCATACCTCTTCTGGTTTATCTATACCATACCGTATTTTCTTCGTAAGGTGATACACACTAGCTAAAAATCCGCCTGGTGCTACATCATAGGCACACTGGGAGCGTAAATAATTGTAACCATATACATATGAAATGACAGCAATGGAATCCCAATCCTCGGTTTTTATTTGTAAAGTCTCTATTCCTCGGCAATCAAAGCCTAAAGATCTATGAATTAGCTCATGCTTGACTAGCCAATCAGATAAATGAACCTGCATCTTCTTCATCTCTCCCACATTTTTTTTGTATGAATATTTCATATTGACAATGAAATTGTTAATGATTGATCCGCTTTTTCTTATTCTGCACAAAGGAACCCTGCCTAATTCACTAATTCGTAGGAAGATACTGACCTTTTGGATTTGAAATCTTTTTCAAATCCAAAAGGTATCTCTGAAGTAGATGGTGATTGATAGAGTAATCCTTGATCTTAATTTCAAGTATGCGTACTGCGTCGAAGGTAAAACTTGTGATTAGTAGTAAAACATCGATTCTCCTGTTGATACACACTTCTATCTTCAAATATTTTTCGGGATATCTTCTTACGAAGTTTCGTTATAGCATATATAATTGCCTCTGGCTTAGGCGGACAGCCTGGCAAATAGACATCCACAGGAATTAACTTATCGACTCCGCGAACAGTACGATAAGAATCAGTACTGAACATCCCTCCTGTAATAGTACAGGCTCCCATAGCAATGACATATTTTGGTTCAGGCATTTGCTCATATAATCTTACTAAAGAGGGAGCCATTTTCATTGTTACTGTTCCGGCCGTTAAAATGAGGTCTGCTTGCCTTGGGCTCGATCTTGGCACCAACCCATAATGATCAAAGTTGAATCGCGAGCCTATTAATGAAGCAAATTCAATGAAACAACAACTGGTACCATAGAGAAGTGGCCATAAACTGGAAAGGCTTGACCAATTCGAGAGATCATTCGATGTAGTTGAAATAATTGAATTGGGGGTTTTTTGGTTAAGTAATGGAAACTCAACCAAATTCATAACTGTTTCAATATCATCCTTTCCTTCCCTTTTATTTTGATTGTCTAAATATTCAGCTAAGACCATTCCAACGCTCCTTTTCGCCATGCATAAACTGAACCCACAATTAGGATAAGCACGAAAATGAAAGCTTCTATAAATACAGATACACCCAATACATCAAAGCTCATTGCCCATGGATAAAGAAAGACCGTTTCAACATCAAAAACAACAAAAACTAGAGCAAACATGTAATAGCGAATTCGGAATTGTACCCAAGCATCCCCCATGGGTTCTATACCTGATTCATAACTAGAAAGCTTTTCTGGACCTTCCCTAATCGGGGCTAAAATTCCATAAATTACAAATGTCAAGATAGGAATAACGCTTGATATTATTAGGAATGCCCAGAAAATATCATATTCGTGAAGCAGAAACATAAAAGTACTCCTATAAATGTGGAATAGTCTGAATTATTCCATTTGAATTAGAATTTTCAATTAAGATTTTCAATTCAATGAAAAAAAAAATAAGAAAAAAAAATATAGTCTATTATTTATATGATATGAATTTCTATAATATGAAAATAAAGTACTAAAATCGCGTTTTGTAATGAACCAAAATACTTGTTTGTTTTGTTACGACAATAAAACTTCGTAAGACCCACCAATGAGTTATATTTTGATAAAAGAAAAAGGTTTGTTCTATTTTTATAGCAAACCTACACAATGAAAGATAATACAAAGTGGTAGATTCGACAGAGTCGTGAACGATCGACATAACATAAGAGACTCCTAATAATAGAAGATCCTTCTAATAGTTAAAAGTAGAATAGAAAGAATAACAAATTATCGAACAATTTGACAAACGAAAAATATCATATGTAATTCATTCATGAAAGTGGATGAAGAGAGATGGGTATTTGATCCGAGATTTGACAAGTACCAATTGGGTCCGTTGGAATGAATTATTGTGTTTATTTTCTTGTTCCTACTACTACTCAAATTTCTATACAAAACAAAAATGGAATGTATTAGGGCTATACGGACTCGAACCGTAGACTTTCTCGGTAAAACAGAGAAAACTGATTATTATCAAAATGATTCGAACTGTTTCAAAGACCCAACATGCATTTTGTTGCATTGGGCTCTTTCATCAACTGATGTAAAGATCAGTTAGTCCACCATATTTTTTCTTTAGAGGAAGATAAGAAGATAATGAGATGGCTCCATGTGCTCTGATTCATTATTTAGATCCTGATCTAGGAGCAATACCAAAGTTTTTCAAAGAAGGGGGTGACCTTTCTTTAGGTCTGCCTTCGGCCTAGATCAACCTAAGTGAAATGCAGTCTCTATCGCTCCGCTGCAAGAGTAAAATATGAGACTTTATACACCTAAAAGCTCATAGGACGAAAAGAGGTTCTTTTGAGATCCTTATACTCATTATGCCTGGCATTGAATAGACTGAGCATTTACCTTACAATGGCAAGTTCTATTTGATTTGTCACCGGAATTCGCACCTGAATCGGATCAAACCAAATTTGTCAGGCTATTTTTCTCTTGTTCTCTCGAATCTACGGAGTAAGACATCGACTTCTCAAAAAGATCAATTATGGTCATTGCATAATGGGCTCCCTTGAAAAACATTGGCGCACGTGTAAACGAGGTGCTCTACCTAACTGAGCTATAGCCCTTGTCATAACCATTTTAACATAGAGACAATTTCTTGTCAAGAAGGGTATCCCATAATCCTACATGATAACTCTCTTATCCGTTTATGTTTACTGGTAAAAGATTTAGATTGCTTAGAATACATATTTTACCTATAATCCATCGAAGTGATGGAGACCCTTTTTGTGGTGATAAATGACCTACTTAACCCAGTGGTTAGAGTATTGCTTTCATACGGCGGGAGTCATTGGTTCAAATCCAATAGTAGGTAGAACTTATTAGATACCGGATTCCATGGTATCTAATAAGTTTTTCTACCCATCTTCTTTTTTTCGTTATATCATCAGATTAATCAAATTAGACTTCATTGTGTTCCTTTTGTGGAATCAAGATGCAGTGTTTAGTGTATAATAAAGAACTCTTTTGATTTTGATTGAATGTATTGACTACTAATAGGAAATCACTTTGACAGCTTCTACTCGTGTTCTAGCTCGTCTGAGAGCTAGATTTGCCTCAATTGCTTGTCTCTTACCCTCAGCTCTACTCAAGTTAGCTTCAGCTATTTCAAGAGTTTGTTGAGCTTCTTGTGGATCAATGTCAGTACTAATTTCCGCACCATTTCCTAAAATGGTGATCTCATTATTACTTATTCTAGCGAAACCGCCCATAAGAGCCACCGTTAACCATCGGTCGTTTAGCCGTATTCTCAAAAGACCTATATCTACAGCCGTGGCAATGGGGGCATGGTTTGGTAATACCCCAATTTGTCCACTATTAGTAGATAAAATAATCTCTTTCACTTTGGAATCCCAAATCATTCGATTAGGAGTCAGTACACAAAGATTTAAGGTCATTTCTTCAATTTGCTCTCCTCTTCTAAGTTCATAGCTTTCGCGGTAGCTTCATCGATGTTACCCACCAAATAAAAGGACTGCTCGGGAAGACCGTCTAATTCTCCAGAAAGGATGAATTGAAAACCCCGAATTGTTTCTGCGAGACCAACATATTTCCCTGGAGAACCAGTAAAGACTTCTGCCACAAAGAAGGGTTGTGATAAGAAACGTTCAATCTTGCGTGCTCTTGCTACAGTTAAACGATCTTCTTCGGATAATTCGTCCAACCCAAGGATAGCTATAATGTCCTGAAGTTCTTTGTAACGTTGTGAAGTTTGCTTAACCCTTTGCGCAGTTTCATAATGTTCCTCGCCAACGATCCGAGGTTGTAACATAGTTGACGTTGAATCCAAGGGATCTACTGCTGGATAAATACCTTTGGCAGCTAATCCTCTTGATAATACGGTAGTAGCATCTAAATGTGCAAATGTCGTGGCAGGAGCAGGGTCGGTCAAATCATCCGCAGGTACATAAACTGCTTGGATCGATGTTATGGATCCTTCCTTGGTAGAAGTAATTCTTTCTTGCAAAGAACCCATTTCTGTACTAAGGGTAGGTTGATAACCCACTGCAGAAGGCATTCTACCTAATAAGGCAGAGACTTCGGACCCTGCTTGAACGAAACGAAATATATTGTCGATGAATAGAAGTACGTCTTGCTCATTAACATCCCGGAAATATTCCGCCATGGTTAGGGCAGTCAAGCCAACTCTCATACGAGCTCCTGGCGGTTCATTCATTTGACCATAGACTAGAGCCACTTTGGATTCTGCAATATTTTTTTCATTAATCACCCCAGATTCTTTCATTTCCATGTAGAGATCATTTCCTTCACGAGTACGCTCACCTACTCCGCCAAATACGGATACACCTCCGTGAGCTTTGGCAATGTTGTTGATCAATTCCATGATGAGTACTGTTTTACCCACTCCAGCTCCCCCAAATAGTCCGATTTTTCCTCCACGGCGATAGGGGGCTAAAAGATCCACTACTTTAATCCCTGTTTCAAAGATTGAGAATTTCGTATCTAACTGTATGAAGGCGGGTGCAGATCTATGAATAGGAGATGTTGTGCGAGTATCGACAGGACCTAAATTATCAACGGGCTCTCCAAGAACGTTGAAAATTCGTCCGAGAGTAGCTCCCCCGACTGGAACACTTAGAGGAGTTCCCGTGTCAATCACTTTCATTCCTCTCATCAGACCATCTGTAGCACTCATAGCTACAGCTCTCACTCGATTATTTCCTAATAATTGTTGTACTTCACAAGTTACATTAATTTGCTGACCAACAGTATCTCGACCTTTAATTACCAAAGCATTATAAATATTAGGCATCTTGCCCGGTGGAAAAATGACATCCAGTACTGGGCCAATAATTTGAGCGACACGTCCTAGGTTTTGTTCTTCAAGTTTAGAAACCACAGGATCAGAAGTAGTGGGATTGCTTCTCATAATCATAAATCATAATAAACATAATAAATATGTCGAAATTCTTTTTTTAAAAGTACTGAATCGAAAATAAATATCCGATAGCAAGTTGATCGGTTAATTCCATAAGAAATAAATGGGAGTTAGCATTCTATTGAGTTGGTACCACTCAATCGAATCCAATTCAATCCTTTACTCAGTTAATGAGTCAATTTTCAATTCTTATTGTATTTTTTCTTTTTTTTTTTTCTTTTTATTTGTGTTGTGCACCTATTCTTCTTTATATACCATATCTGTTCCCTTTTCTAGATGAATTGGGCCTCT